CAACGAAATTCTGTCTGCTAGATTTTTAAAAGTGCTTCTGAATTGATCTCATCTTTTAAGAATTTTCATTTTTCTTTGTTGATTAATAACTTTATCCTTGAATAAAAAGACTTTTTAGAGGAATATTGGATAGATATTTCAACCTATCATTTTAGTATTTTTAATTACGAAAAATAATTAAACATTGCATTACATAACAAGAATTTTTTTCTCGTAAAGAAATAAAATATAAATAGTTATGTTATGAATAAAAAAAAAACAGATCTCTTTTTACAATTCTAATTCTAGCCTTTAGATTTTATTTCGTTCCTATTCTACTTTCTCAGAAAAAGGGACAGTACCAAAAGTAAAAGATTTCTTCGTTCTTGATAGTTATTTACTTAATCGGTGGATAGGAACATACTCTGGATCGAAATCGAGGGGAGTACTTCTTAAATCATTTCTACTAACTTAAAGCCCCAATTTTAATTACTTTTCTATAAAAGAAATATCCTTTTGGATAATTTACAGAATCTCCATTACTAATCCTTTGTGTATCTTGGTCTTACTAACCATCCACTCATTTTTTTGATTTGAATCTCGCATTAGAGTAATACATCTATGGTAATAGATAGTAGGTAATAGATAGTAAAAACTCCATATGGTTAATCTTTTGAACCCGCTTCAAGCCATGATGACCAATCAACTAATCTTGGGATAAACAGTCTCGACTGCTTATGTTTACTTTGCACTTAATTCTTGTACATAGGAAATGAGATTGCATTTCTTTAACAGCAAATTGTTAAGCCGTTTTATTTCACTCATATAACTATCTGGTTTAATTCATCAATCCCAATGATGAATAAAAAAATTCAACTTATTTAAGTTTCTTGCTAGAAGGAAAACTTGCTAGAAAGAAAATCGGGTAAATTTTAGGTCTCACCGAATCGCACGTAGAGATATTGATAATACACATAGAGTTAATGGTATTTCATAACTAATTGATTGAGCAGCAGCCCTTAATCCACCCAAAAAGGAATATTTATTATTTGAGGCATATCCCGACATAAGAAGTCCAACGGGAGCAAGACTCGAAATGGCGATCCATAAAAAAACACCAATACTAAGATCGGCTAGAATAAAGTGATAGCTAAAAGGAATTACTGAATAACTTAGTAAAATGGATATGACTGCTATCGATGGCCCGATACTGAATAAACGAGTATCTCCTCTAGATGGAAGAAGATTCTCTTTGAAAAGCAGTTTTGTACCATCTGCTAGAGCTTGAAGAATTCCAAAAGGCCCCGCGTATTCGGGTCCAATACGTTGTTGTATCCCTGCAGATATTTCTCTTTCTAACCAAACAATTACTAATACACCTAGTGTGATTCCTAATACAAGGGTTAAAATAGGGACAAGCATCCATATGATCCTATATCCTTCTTTTAAGGATTCCAATCTGGAAAAAGAATTGATAGCTTGTATTTCTGTTGTATCAATTATCATTTCAACGATCAACTTCTCCCATAATGATATCTATGCTACCTAGTATTGTCATAATATCAGCCAATTTCATTTTTTTAACTAACTGCGGCAGAATTTGCAAGTTGATAAAACCCGGTGGTCGGATTTTCCATCTCCAAGGAAAAACACTCTGGTCTCCTATCAGAAAAATTCCTAATTCTCCTTTTGGTGCTTCAACTCTTACATAAAGTTCTTGCTTAGACAATTCAAAACTCGGAGAAGGTTTTTTACTAATAAACCGATATTCAAAATCAGTCCATTGAAGGTCTTTTATTCTATTAAAGCGTCGGATTTCTAAATTCTCATAGGGTCCCCCTGGAATTCCTTCCAGAGCCTGTTGGATAATTTTTATGGATTCTGTCATTTCACGGATTCGTACTAAATACCGAGCTAATGAATCCCCTTCTTTTTGCCATTGAATCTCCCAATCAAATTCGTTGTAACACTCATAACGATCAACTTTACGAAGATCCCATTGTATTCCGGAAGCTCGTAGCATTGGCCCGGATAAACCCCAATTTAGTGCTTCTTCTGCGGCAATAATGCCTATGCCCTCAACCCGTTCTAAAAAAATAGGATTCCGTGTAATAAGCTTTTGATACTCAGCAATCCTGGTTAAAAAATAATCGCAAAACTCCAAACATTTATCTATCCATCCATGGGGTAGATCAGCAGCCACTCCTCCGATACGAAAATAATTATGCATCATGCGCATACCGGTAGCAGATTCGAATAGGTCATATATCAATTCTCGTTCTCGCAAAATATAGAAGAAAGGGGTCTGTGCCCCAATATCTGCCATAAAAGGACCAAGCCATAACAAATGGGAAGCGATACGACTCAACTCCAACATAATAGCTCTGATATAGCTAGCCCTTTTAGGTACTTGAATATTTCCTAGCTGTTCGGGTCCATTTACGGTTATTGCTTCTGTAAACATAGTAGCTAAATAATCCCAACGCGTTACATAAGGCAAATATTGTATAATTGTTCGATTTTCTGCAATTTTCTCCATTCCTCTATGTAAATAACCCAATATTGGTTCACAGTCAATAACATCTTCACCATCCAGAGTAACGATCAGTCGAAGAACACCATGCATTGATGGGTGGTGAGGGCCCATATTGACTATCATGAGGTCTTTTCTTGTAGTTGGTGCAATCATAAGTTTTTTCCGAGTCATTCTTCCATGCATTTCTGAAAGTAAAAAGAAGTTCATCAAAATTTAAACGACTAAGCTCAAATAGTATCACACTTTAAATTAACGAGTTTTTCTCTCTCGAATATTCAACTCCCCTATTAATTCTTTATATCGTCCTCTATTTCTTTTTGACAAATAGGCTAGCAGCCGTTGACGTTTTCCCAAAATTTTTCTCAAACCTCTCTGAGATGAAGAGTCTTTTTTGTGCAATTCCAAATGTGAAGTAAGTCTCCTTATCTTAGTGGTAAAACTAACTACTTGAAATTCAACAGACCCCCTGTTTTCTTCCTTTTCTTTTTTAGAAATAACCGAAATGAATGAATTTTTTACCATAAAAAAATTCCCCCTTTCCCTTTTTACAGATATGTATTTTACCGATCAGTAATAATAATGCCATTCATTTGAATGTAGTATATACAATAATATAATTGAAATTTTTCTAGAAACTCCTAATTTTTTGAATTCAAATCAATCAATCCGATTTCAAATTGGATTTAGATAGGGATAGAAAGGGGTTAGTACTTTTTCACGTCGAAGAATTTAGATCTAAAATCAATAATGTCTCAATTACATTTCGAAATGTAATTGAGACATTATTGATTTTATATTGGATACTAGAATGAAATGTGAGAAAGACATGCGATCCCTATATTTTATATTTTTTCCTTTCTCATACCCTACATTCGAATTCTATTTTCATATACCCTATCATTCATATACCCTATCAATAGTTATAGGGTGATAGGATATATAAAAAAGGTATATTATCAACAAATTTTAAATTGTGGATACGGGTGTATCCTTAACATACTGAAACGACTGCCATTATTGGTATCAAACCAATAACGATTCATACAAACTAAATCTTCTAATCGATAATTAGGCCAAAGAAAGAGCTTTAATTTCATTAATTGATTTTTCTCTCTATCAAGATGGTTATTGTCATGTGAAACTTGGCTGCTGTTTTTTACGTTCTTTCCGTTCCAAAATACTAAATTTCTATCTATATCATTTCTATTTTTTGAGTTGAAACAAATTAGAATTCTCAATTTTCTACGACGCCTAGCCGATAAAATATTTTCAGGAACAAGCAAATCAAAATCATTTTTGTCTCTATTTCCAGTTATTCTTTGATGTGGTGAAATAGTTTCATCAACATTTTTCTTAGAAACATCTTTTTGCTCTTGGTATTTTTGATTAGTTTGGTGCTTACTGTTATGAACCAACGAAATACCTAAGGTTTGATACATAATAAGTTGTCCATCTTTTTTTCCAGACAGACGAACGGGTTCTATAATCAATATTCCTTTTTTCATCAATTCGGTAAGAGTTAAATTTTTCTGAATCAGCATTATATCCAAACCTATTTCTCTCTTTTGAATCGAGGATATAGTAATTTTTTTTGGATCTATCAACCTAAGCAGAAGACAATATACCTTGATATTATTGATCATTCTTTCATTCAAAATATCGTTCCATCGCAATTGAAAAAGCAAATAACGTTTCAGGAACAAATCTAGTTCTGCTTCCGTGTTGCTTTTGTATTGTTTTTTCTTTTTCCCCCTTTTCATGTCTAATCTTGCATCATTTTCTTTAATATCTTTTTGTTGTAAGAGACTGGACCTAAGATCTCCTGGGCTTGTGGGTTCTTTTTCTTCGGGATTTCGAGGTTTTTTATTCAATGTTATCAAAAAACTTCCTTTTTCCTTTTCATTGATCTTTTTATTTTGACTACTATTTTCATTGCTATTCAAATTTAAAAGAAGTAATTTGCTTGGTATAAACCAAGGTTTTTTTTTATATGCATTATAAAGTAACACAAATTCTGGGAAGAACCAAAGTTCCAAATTCGATATGGGACGTTTTAGCATTTTTTCATTCATTCCCATCCAATCAAAAAATCCTTTGTTTGAGTTTGATGGATTTAGTTCTGGAATTATAAGATAAAAAAGATGTTTTTTAGACACTTTTTGAGAATTTTTAATACGAATTTGAGTATTTTGATTCCTATTGCTATTAATCATCATCCAAGTTTCAATATCGACTTTTTGTCTCAGATCAAAATTGAGAATTTTCCAATCAAAATATTTTCTATCATCCCTTTTTTGCCTATTTTCTATATATAGAATATCAATCTTTCCTAGAAAATTATTAATAGGGATGATGTTCCTCAGCATATCAAAAAAGGTCTCTTTAGGCACGTTATAATTATAAGAAATCTCTGGGTTCTTAATTATTTCAAAAGGAGATCTATAAAAAAAGCATTTTTTATAATTAAGAAATTTATATGATAAAAGCTCATATTTATAGTATTTTTGAAAATTATCTTTTTGATTAGATAATGAATAGACTCCAAATTGTTTTTTGGAATCAATTAATTGGTCTTTTTCATATGAATGCCCTTTGTTTAAATTTTTCTTTTTAGTTATACGACGTTGCTGAACTTTATTTCGCCATTTTTCTGCTATTAATCTAGACCATCTGATCTGAGATAAATCGTATTGATAATGTCCTTGTAACCAGTTTTTCCATTGATTCGTTTCAGAAATCGGAAGTTGCTTATCCCCTAATTGCGAATGAACCACTTCTTGTGTTTTAAAAGAATTCTTTATTTCAGGCTTAAGAAAAGGGGGGATTCCTTGATATTGAAGAACAGATCTTAATTTAGACGAGTTACTAACTTGGATTTGTGATAATTTGTAAAATATATATGCTTGTGATACGTAAGATAAGTCATAAAAAATATGTGAATTTGTTTTACGATTACTAATATTATCAAGTGGCTTTTTTATAGTCGAAATAAACAGAATTGAAATTTTCTTTTTTTGATTAATTCTTTCTTGTTTTCTTTGATTATTGTAAATGTATTTATCAATCATTTTTTTTGTTGATTCAAGAAAAAATTCCGTATTCATTCTGGGAATATTAATGATAGATAAAAATATATTTGTATATATTCTTTCAATAAAAAATTGAAAAAAAAGGGGTAATTTACAGCCTATTTGAGCATTTCTTCTTTTTAATATTTGCCATTTTTCGAATCTTTTAGGATTACAACTTTTTTCGTTAAGACTAAGATTATGAGTTACTTTTTTTTTATCTTTTGTGATTCTTTCTATTTGATTTCGAATTGTACTTGTTCTATCAGTCAGATCCTTCAGTTTTTTTTCTGTCAATGAAGAATTTGTCCAACTCGGAGATACAATTTGACTAAATGATTCGTGCCTTATCTGATTGCTTATTATGGAATCTTTTTCTTCTTTAATTTCGCTTGATTCATATCCTTGTACTTCTCTTAATCGAAATAATAGAATTGGATTTACTTTGGAAAATTCTTTTCTTAGTTTTTTTATAAAAATAACACTTTTGATAACCCATTTTTTTGTTTCTTTTGAAACTTTTTGAAATAATTTAGTTTTTCCTTTGAAAACTATTAGAATCCGAAAATACTTCTTTTTTAATTTTCCTATTTTTTTTTTGACTTCCTTAAAAATAGGTTTAAAAAAAGAAGGTCGTTTTCGGGGCAAACCAAAAGGAAGTTCAGCTTCCGTCCCCCAAACTGTTAAAAAACAAAAATCATCTTTTTCTTGTTTCTTTTTCATTAGATCTTTCTCAAAGGAGTGTAATTTCGATTTGTGCCAAGGTTTCAAACAGAAAGGAAATAATATTTTTATCTGAATACCATCTGTCAACCAATTTTTCGGAAATTCTGTTTCGGATAACGGAACACCATTATAGGTACATTTAACATGCATCTCTCTATTCCATTCTTGAAAATCCTCAGACCATTCCGGAAGTTGAAATAGGAATATACGTCCAATATTTTTTGCAATTATGAATGAAGGTAATATAATATATTTTCTAAAAATAGATTGGGTTAGTAACATGCAACCTCTTATTATTTGTGCACACGGGATGGTATCCCAGGCTTCTGCTATCTCTATGCGCGCGTTCTCGTTTCTTTTTTTCTTTTCTTTTTTTTCTTCTCTTTTTGTTTGCTCCTCTGTGTACTCTACAATTTGGAATGTTTCCCGTTTTGCCACCCAATTTCTAAAAATTAGTTTAATCAACCCGGAGAAATCAAAAGAAAAAAGAAGGGATTTTTTTATTCTGTCCAAAAAAAGAAGGGAATGCACATTTGCTTGAAACAAGTCGAAAATAACTATTTTACGCCTTTGAGACCGCATAGAACCTTTGATTATACCTCGTCGAAAGTCTGATTGTTGTGAATAACGTATCAAAGCCACTTCATCTGTTTGATCGGGTGTATTAGTATCCGTAGTATTAGGATCAGGATCAGTATTCGGCTTCTTAGCAGTAAAAATTACTACACGTCTGCCCTTTCTTGAACGAATTTCGTGATCTATTGGTACATCTTCTTGATACTCTCCTGATTGTTGTTCTAACTCGGTGATTAATTGGTATGACCATCGAGGGACTTTTTTAATGATTTCTTTTAGTCTACTCGATTTTCTGCTAATTTTTTGACCAGTAACATCATTAGTTAATAAATATTTTAAATATTTTGTTCCGTTTTCGGAATGTATTCTTCCTTCTGAAAATAAAGAAAGGCCCTTCCCATTCAGGTTGGTGTATCCTGATTTTCTAACAAATTTACTTAATAAATTAACAATTTCTGTTGATAATGGGTTTTTATTTTTAGCAAATTCATTTTTTTTCTGTTCAAATTCTTGGTAATCGGTATCCGGAAGAAGGATACCATGAATCCGATTTATTCCAAATTTATCTATAAGATTTTTTATTAAAGTTTTTTTTAGGATTGAAAGTGAAGAGTT